GGTCTAGATTCTTTTTTATCGGCTGCGCGCCCGCGGCGGCCCGAAGGCGACAGGTTACCTTTGATTCGATATGCTTACTAGCATATCAAATCCAGGGCTTATAGTTTAATTGGTTCAAACGCACCGCTCATAACGGTGATATTGTAGGTTCGAGTCCTACTAAGCCTATATTCTATAGAACCAAAGTAATAAAATTAGACTGAAATGGATGCGTAACACGTTGCATGTAGGTTCCTGAACAGGAACCTACAATGAGACGCTGCTTAGGGAAGCCCCGTTCTGTCTCAGGCAGAACTGGGCTGTGTACAAGTAGCACAGGGGGCATTTATTAGTCGGAATTGACCTTGTGGAGCCCTTGAATTCACCTGGGTCGGTATGAATCTATTTCAGAGATACAGTTCCCGCTTTCATGGTAATTAGTATTCCACTTTCTTTCTATTTCGTGCCTACTCTTAGAAAGTGGAATAGGTACCCTATTTCAGGGTACCCACCAGACATTCGGGGATTGGAGGGATTAGGGAATGACTCCACAACCTCCTCAGTGATACTGAGGCCATCTGCGCCTGCTTCTGTAACAAATCGAGGAATTACACACGAGGGGCGAACCCTTAGGAACAAACAAATGGTGTAGGATAGATGTAGGTTGTTGAGTTGCTGGAGACCCAAAATAGAGAATAGAATGTAGATAGTGTAGGTTATAAACCTACGCTTTCTACGTAAGTTACCTACACTTTCTACGTAAGTTACCTACACTCTGTACTCTCTTTACCTACACTATCTAAGCTATCTCTGCCCTCTTATAGGCTTATCCTGAGTAAGCCCATTTCCGATTTATTCTGTATGTAATTTGCACTATTCCACTAATTCCCGCCTGTGCCCATAACCCCCACATCTATTCTATATATGTACGGGCGTCGCTTTGTTAAGCATTCTTCTGATTTCTTTGAAGAGGCCCCGGAAGTCATTGTTGTTTTTCATTAATTTATCATCATTAAATTACATAATGATAAAAAAAAATATATATATATTTTTTTGGGTGTATAGCTTAATTGGTAGAGCATTAGGCTTTTAACTTAATGGTCGCAGGTTCAAGTCCTGCTATACCCAAATGTTTTTATAGAAGTTCCCCTGGCAGTTCATCTGCACATCAAAATCTACGTTGTACCTTGGCTCGTCTAGTACGAGTAATTACGTTAAACTAAAATATATATATATTTTTTTATGTCTTTATGGGCGCTCACGCCCTTCTTTTTCTTTGCGAAAAAAGGCCGCGGGCCTCTAATCTAAGCTTAGATAGTTCAAAGCGCCTTCTTGTAAAGAAGATTTCATCAAAGGGCGAAGAGAAGGCCGCAGGATGCGGCTCTGAAAAGAGAGAAGTTAAATAGGTGCCCCAAGGGTAGTTGGTAACACCTACTTAACTTCTCTATATTATACAATCTGCAGCAATCCTGCAGTTAAGGAGTTGTTTGATAGCAACTGTGAATAACAGTATAGATATAGATATCTTCATATTTAGCTCCCGCAAATTAATTAATATCTATGATTTTTGCATCTTTCTTGTTGTTTAAGTGTTTTTTTTTCGATTGGTTAACCTATAAACAAAGGTTCTGACGAGTTTCATTTCAGAAACGAAATAGTCTTTCTGGGAATTACACCCTTCATCAGTCCCCTTATGGCAACATTGGACTAGTATATCATCTGAGGAAAGAACTGCTTGAAACAGATAGCTTATCAAATTAATAATAGCTATCTGTTAGGAGAGACCAGAAAGCTGTTCGACAGAGTAACTTCTAAGAGTTCATTCCATTTATTATTGTGATAGTAAGAACTCAATGTTCAAGTTTATTCTAGTCCTTCAGTTTGTAAGAGAAGCCCAATTGCTAAGCATCTAGTAATTCTGCTTATTCTCGAGATCAACAGTTGTGAAAGTCTATTGAAAAAATAGATCACTGCTGAGGCTGTTTAATGACCTCAATCGCTGTGACTCTTGCAAACTTCGTCGGAAAGATTGTAAACCGATTGGTTTAAAGTCGGTGTGAGTGTCTTCCACACTCATTTCTGTGCCCCCGGAGAAGTGTGCCTTTGTTTTTTGGCACCCGAAAAAAATATATATATTTTTTTAGGAGCGTATACGAGCGAAGCCGGGCTAGATTTAGGAGCTTGTTAACTTGGTGAAAGTAAGATGAAGAATTGGTGAAAGTAACATGAAGAAAAGGTAAGAATAAAAAAGGCCGCAGGTCTTATGTACTAGCGACACCATAAATACTATTTTAAAAACTAACAATATCATAAATACTACTCGAAGCTTCGCCCTTTACTCCAGTTCATCAGGAGTCCACTTTAATCCTCGCGCCGAAGGCGGATTCCCGGTATTTTAAAGCTCTTAAGTAATCTACGTCACCGTCTTAATTAATTCAAGAGACGGGTATCTCATGAATTAATTATCTAAATTATGCCAACCTATCTTATGAAACCCAGCCCGGCAGTATAATCAATACTGGCGACACGATTGAGAAGCAGTGCTTCGGTTGGCAGGAACGGCTTGCAGTCGTGCTACCGGCGGTGTTTGCCTTCCGCTGCCGCTGCCACGTTATTGAAATGCCAGACCTAGAGTAGGTGCGCATATATAGCGCCACCTAATGTGGGCCGAAGGCAAGCCTTCTCCTTGGGCCTTCAATTAATAAATTTATATAAATAAACATATAAATATTGGGCTAAATATTGGGTTATTTCTTGGGTTATTTAGAATTTCTTTTTTTTTAGTATTAATTCCAATTAATTGATTGCCATGTAATCATGGCAATTCAGAATTAGTTTTGGCGGCTAGAGGCCAGAGTAGGTGCCTGAAACCTAGAAATTATTACCGAATGAATATCCTTTTGCCATTACTTTTCGGGGCGAGGCGGGGCTCCGCCCCCCCAATGGACTAGGTCCTTAGAGGGCAGAGCGGGTAAGTGCTTAAGTGGCACCATCTGCTAAGACGTCTAAATGCTTTCCTTGATAACCGGAAGTTCTGAAAAAGTGTGAAATGCCGGAGGGCTTTTGACCATCCATTCAAGTGTCGTTGAATTCTGTTCAACAGCCCAAGGACTTGGAGCACACTTGTTTTCACTGGTTAGAGTAAAAAAAACCACTACAAAGAAACAAAAAATTCCTATTACAGAAACATACGAGCCGAAACTACTAAAGGCATTCCATCCAGCGTAAGCATCTGGATAATCTGGAATGCGACGTGGCATACCTGCAAGACCTAAAAAATGCATAGGAAAAAAAGTCAGGTTCACACCAAAGAAAGTGATCCAAAAATGAATTTGACCTAAAGTCTCTGGATATTGAAGACCAGTTATTTTACCTATCCAATAGTAGAATCCTGCAAATAAAGCAAAAACAGCTCCCATAGAAAGAACATAATGGAAATGTGCAACCACATAATAAGTATCATGTAGAGCGATGTCCAGCCCAGAATTGGCCAATACTATTCCAGTAAGAGTAGAGTAGGTGCCCTTACTCGCGTGGGGCCACTTCTGGGTTTCCTTTGCGCTTTTAGTGCACCTCTCTCGTAACCGTACATGATAGTTTTCCCATCATACGGCTTGCACGCGCCTTTAATTCTTTTACGACTTGGCACGGGTTTCATAGTCTGTAGCGACGTGTCGAAGGAGGCTGCGGTGCCTCTCCGGTTTCCTTCTTTTCCTTTTGAGTTTTTTTTCGACCAGGGAGAGAGAGCCCGAAGAAGTATTTTCCGTGGTCGGCTCTCTCGTGCTCGAGCTTGCAAAGGGATATTCGCTTTCTGTTGAACATGGTCATCATCTCGTTTATCTGTGAGATGTTCTTGTCGAGCCTTGTTGAAATTGGAAGCGTTCCGAGCGAAGTTGTTTATTTTTCTTCTGCTGACGTCTACTATTTTGCCGTCAAGGGCCGGCGTACTTCGCCCCGGGATGGATTAAAACATTCGTATGCCAACTCGATCAGGTCTTCTTGAAATAGAAATCTGCAAGGGTTAAGGTTGTTGTTAAGGTTGCCTTTGTCGTTGTTAAGAATGGAATGCAGTTCTTTCGCTACCAGGTCGGTTATCCGCCTGACTAGTGAAGTCCTCACACGCCTGTGCGCCTGGCCCGCGTAGCAAGGGTATAGCAAAAATATTTTTTTGAACCTCATTTGTCGAGGGCTTCCTCAGCAAAGTGAAGTGGTGGGTCACCTGCTGTCCCGTGCTTGACAGAAATGGCGTCATCCGGTTAGGTGTTGGGATTGGGAACCTCAAGTCCTTCATAGCGGGCGAGGCTTACTTGAGCCTTGAATTGCTTGCACCCTACTGCTATTTGGCCACGCACGAGGTTTTCGAGAGAGTTGACGCGTTGACCCGGTAGGGGGTCCACCGGGTTCGCCTCCCGTTAGTGCAAATTACCTCGTTACTTTTGGTCCCTTCCCTTGCCTTTTTAGGGTACCACCTTTCGGAAGCCCCCAAAGGAGGGGTTTTTTCACCCTACTCATCTTTGCTTCTGGGGTCTCCCCTACACGTCAACTGGAGAGAGAATACGTCCGTCTGTCGCCATTTTTGGGGTTATGGCGAAGTAAACGTCATCCATTCCGGTTAGCACGTCGCACCCCCCTACAGTAAACAAGAAGATAAATCCTACAGCAAATAACATGGGTGTTTTGTATTGTATTGAACCTCCCCACATGGTAGCAATCCAACTAAAAATTTTTATTCCAGTAGGCACGGCAATAATCATGGTAGCCGCAGTGAAGTAAGCACGTGTATCAACATCTAAGCCTACAGTAAACATGTGGTGCGCCCACACAATAAATCCAAGAACTCCAATACTGATCAAAGCATAAACCATGCCTAGATAACCAAATACGGGTTTTCTTGAAAAGGTAGAAACGATATGACTAATGATACCGAATCCTGGCGAAATTAGAATATAGACCTCAGGATCGGGATAGATTTTGCCGTTCCCAGCAAAGCCCCCCACAGAACCCAGCGAGCTCCTCTCAAAGCACTGGGCTCTTCGCGGAATATGCCTATAACCTATGTAGTCTATCCTCAAGCATGTTCTGTAACAAGACACCAAGAGTGCACAAGGGATTTGTGCAACAAATTATCATTACCAGGCACTTCCGGGTTCTTATAAAAAGGTCGCAGGTTGTGAATCTCTAAATTAGAGCTAGTCAAATAACCTAAGCCTTGATTGCATACGGGACATATACCCTTCTGGCGGATGAATAGCCTGCTAAATTCGTTACCTTTCCCGTCCACAAGAATTTCCCGATAGCTTTGAATTCGAAGATTCCATTCATCAAAGGAGGTTGGATCTACAAAAGGATTACCTAGATCACGAGATACTCGGAACATATGAGCCGGAACTTCTTTTACCATAGACGCAAGGAGTGTTATCCATACCACGTCAGCACAATGGCCTTTGGCATCTACACTGGGTTTGGTCCAAGTAGCATGGAAGTCCCAGAGTCTGCCACGGGGAGAGGGCACCCCCTGATAGAATCGGGAAACCAGTCTGGGTCGAGGAGTTTTAGAGAATTTACGATGTAAATATCGCCAGCTTCTATGCCAGATCCAGTGATCCAGCAGACTGAAGGTACGAAGAAAGTTGCCAATTCCAAAGTAGTTGCCCCAACCATGAAGAATTGGGTTTACCAATTTGATCATCTGGTAAGGAGAGAGACCTATATTTTCAGAAAAGACATTTTTTATTTTCCATTTCAGCGACATTATCCTATCAGGATTGGGATACACGTAGAGGCCCCCACGAGTGAAGTTTTTTTGTACCTTCCATAGGGAAGTGACTTGGCTATGAGAGCGGGCCCTATCGATATTGTGGAATATGAAGCCGATAAAATTAAGTCTCTCTCCGATCTTCCACGGGAAGATGCGGGTTTTTTCTGACGACAATTGGAGGCCACGTTCCGCCAGGAAACTTTTTGCTTTTTCAAAAAATCGTTCCACTAATGTCTCATCATTAGTAATAATGACAAAGTCATCAGCATACCTGATAAGGCGGACTGATTCTGTTTTTCGGGTCTGGTTAAAGAGATACCTATGGCCTTTCCTTTGCGTCCATTCTGTCCTTTTAGGGTCAGTCATAGTGGTCCGGTGTCCGCTAGTTATTCTATTTTCTAAGCCATCCAGGGCAAAGTTCGCGATTAAAGGACTTATGACACCGCGGAACGAGACTTCAAGTTCCCCTGGATATTCAATTGGACTCTTAAGCCATTCCTCGAGTACAATTTCTGTACTACTAGGCATGGGAAAATTATCTAAGATCCATCGGTGAAATATTCGGCCGAAAAAGCCTTTTATATTAGCATCAATCACCCATTTGGAAACAAAATTTTTACTATTTTGTTCCATTTTATTGTGGCTAACCTTGCCTACCCTCTGCCTTCTCCTGTCTAGTATGTAAGCAATTTCACCTACCGCCATGTGTGCACATTTTCCCCTTCGAGATCCAAAGCTATATTTGTCAGCAAAGGGTTCCGTTACAGGTTCAATAGCTAGTTTGAACAAGTGCTGGACGGCCCTGTCAAATATTGTGGGTATTCTCAGCAGCCTTTCACCATTTTGCGGTTCAAAAATGAAAACATGGCGACCGGGTGAGCTCTTGTAGTTTTTTAGATTGATCCAGGAGATACGACGAACTAGACCGATTCGGGAAGAAGGTTCTAGTATTTTACCATTGACTCCCGGAGTTCGACTTCTGGAAGTATAATATAAATTATCTACGGCAATTATTCGAGAGGTTAGTTGAGTACAGATTTCAAGCATGCAGTCTCTCAGGAGCGGGTTTCCGAATCCGAGGGAAGCTGCTAAAAGAGAGAGGATCCTTTGTTGGTTCTTTACTAATTGATGGATAGCCATAAATTTCTTTCCCAACATTGGCCACCGACCCTCGTTCATGATTACCGCGGCTTTCCTGGCGATAATTCGTGATTTTTTTCGGGTCTCCTTCCATTCAGCGAAGAGACTGTCCGGAGATCCTGAGCCATTGGAGAAGCCACGTCTCTCTTTCCACGTCAAACGTTTCGGCATTACCCACATGTTATTGTGTATAGCCTTACGTTTCATCTCACCCTGTGATAGCATCATTGACTTGGATATATCAACAATGTCCAATTGAATGGAAATGCCAATTTCGGCTCTTGAAAAAAGTTCCATCACAGGGGCAACGCTACCAATAGAATATCTGTCTTTTCGAAAGATGTTGGGTCTCGAGTGGTCCGCCCGGGCAAGGGCCGAAGGCTTCTTGCACGCAATGTGTGAAATCTTACCCTTAAAAGAAAGGAGGGCACACTCCAATCCCAAAAGATTTCTACTATTACCGGGGTCTAACCTAAAAGAGTTTGAAACTGAAACACAAGAAAAAGGGGCTTTTTTTCTTTTTCTGGCACCATCCTCTACCTTTCTCATGACATCGACTCCCAAACATCCCACCTCATTGTCAGTTATCTGCATTCCAGGCAGATAGTTTATTTGAGGCACAGAACAGCTGTGCTCGCTTAGGTAGCGCTGTAAGGGCAGCGTACCACCTTTTCTATTGGCGCAATCACGCCCGTGACCGAAAAACCAAAACAGATGCTGGTATAAAATTGGATCTCCTCCTCCTGCAGGATCAAAAAAGGTTGTATTAAAGTTCCTATCAGTTAATAACATGGTAATTGCCAATCTATTCCCACACTTTTGGTCAGTGGAGCACAATAAAAATCGATTTTTTTTCATGCCGTTGTGGTGCAGTTTGGACTATATCTTCATCTCTTCTTAATTATACCCGCTTTGATGCGCACAATATCCTTTTTTTTTTGCCCGCATTGACCGCGAGGCCAAACAAAGGATTTGCAAAGACTATGATCATGCACTCATCACTCCAAATCAAGCCGGCCAAATAGGCACCACGCTTTTGTTTGCTTGGATGGCAAAAGTAGGTTTGGCCAGAGATGTTTGGCGTATAGTCTCTGAGGGCGAACCATCATGGTTCGTTCCCTGCTGATCGTCTTTGCAGAGTTCCCAGCATATAGTCAAATTCGACCGAGACATCGCTGCCTCGTCAGGCGCAAATACACCTGCCAATACTGGAAGAGATAATAAAAGTAGGAATGCTGTCACTAATACGGACCATACGAATAGGGGTAATCTATGCATGGTCATTCCTGGCCCACGCATGTTGAAAATAGATAGGGGTCAGTCTATGCTGCCCTCCGAACCATACATGACAATTTTTTGTCATACAGCTCTCACTCGGAAAACTTCAATTGCTGAGATTCTTGTATCAGGTGCGTCTCTAAGGATGTGTTACTTAATAGAGGCCTGGGGCTGATAGTATGATTTCCTAGCTCCTTTGCATGATACGCTTCGTGGTGAGCTTTACATAATGGAATCTGCTTTCGTTTATATGCTCTGGGCAAGCGGGTAACCTTAGTTTCTGATTCAAATTTTTACTTAAACGTCTAAAACAGTCCTTACATCATCTATTTCGATATTCCTATCACCGCAGATGGCACAAACCCGGCCTAACCCAGACTCGTAAAATTTTTCGGCCCACTGAACCTGCATAACCTAATCCGGAGTAGCTGTTTACCTTGTAATCATGTAGAACCTTATAGTTATTCGAAATCGTCAGGCTACTCTACTCTAAGTATTCAGGCATTGAAGCTTAGCTCCAATTTTATTGAACCCAGTTCAGAACTTCGATTTTAACCTTAGATGAGTGAACTAAGAACCATATCACTTGTTGCAGATTTCTTTTATTAACCACACCACAATAATTAATCAGTCCTATGGGCCAGGATGGATATCTGGATGTGATAGTCTTATCTTTTAATACCTTTAGTGCAGATTCATTTATGATCCGGCTTTTGCGTATACGTATCTGCGAGTTTGAAAAAGCAGTTCCCATGCAATCTAAATCTATAAGGGGTTGGGCCATCTGAATCTTTTTCCGCAAAGCCAAGAAAGCCGGTTTTAGGAGTAATGTCCCCAGGTTTACCTTGGATACTTTCATAGCAGTAAACCAGAAATTTAGGATCCGATAGAATTATTCTCAGTCCATTATAGCGTCCCTGGTTATTTTTACAATTGTTTACCATTTTCTTAGCATATGTACGGGCATTGCTTTGTTAAGCATTCTTCTGATTTCTTTGAAGCGAGAGTACCTTTTTTTGCCCAAAACAGATGAAAAAGAACTATGGATCGTTTTCTGACTAGTCACCTTTGTGTTCTGGCTGGGTTGGTCTCCTTCCCCTTGCTACTATGAGACCTCTGAGCCCGCGCATCATTTGCCGGATGATGTGAAGCGGTTACTTCCCGTGGTTGCCCTATTTTCGTGTTTTCTCCCTGACTTTAGTCAGAGCCTCCAGTAGTTTAAGGTCCTTGCGCACTTGCTTGATTGCTCAGGCCGGTTCCTATGTTAGAATCACTCGTGGCTGTCCAACAACTATGACCGTTCACTACATCAGTCAAAGCTTTCGCCCAGATTGGTTCCTGGGTTACTCTGCCACACATATACCGACATATTCTGCTTGGGATATGTAGCCTTTTCAAGGCAGTGAGTGCGTATCAAGTTGGTTAACCTGACCCTTACTACCCCGCTTAAGGGATACCACCAAGGAGGGCAGTCCCCTTTGGCCTCCCCATTGACCAACTGCTCGCAAACATGATGGATTATTGACCCAAAATGCCGCATTGGCCTGCTGCATGTATTTCCTGAAAAGAGTCAGACATACATGTAGGAATATGGATATTATTCCTCACTGAAAACGAGCCTCGCACAGCGCACTAGTGATAAAATTGATAGAACCTAAAATAGAGGAAACACCCGATAAATGAAGACTGAAAATGGCTAAATCCACAGATCCTCCGGAATGACTGGTTATACCACTTAACGGCGGATAGACCGTCCATCCGGTACCGGCGCCCACTTCTACCAAAGCAGAACTTAAGAGAAGTAAGAGTGACGGTGGTAACAACCAAAAACTAATGTTATTTAATCGTGGAAATGCCATATCAGGTGCACCTATAAGAATCGGAACGAACCAATTACCAAATCCACCTATCATCGCAGGCATAACCATGAAAAAGATCATTAAAAAAGCGTGAGCTGTTATTAACACATTATAAAGTTGATGATTTCCACCAAGAATTTGATTGCCAGGCTGTGCTAATTCCATACGAATTAGTACTGAGAAGCATGTACCCATGACTCCGGCAATGGCACCAAAAATTAAATATAGAGTCCCTATATCTTTGTGGTTCGTAGAAAACAGCCATCTTTGTGCAAAATTGTTCATTTCAGAACTCCATCTTTCAATAATACCATGCTTTGTTGAACTAGTTTTGACTGATGTTTTCGCAATTTAGAAAAGCGAAATTCGTCACAAACTGTTTCGCGAAAACAAGTGACTATCTTCTCTTGTAAACTGCTGCGAGAATGCTCTTGAATAGCTAACAGTGTTTTTAACTTTTGCTCTACTTGTTGGCATAACACAGCTTGCACTGTCTGTTTGCACTTAGGTGCGCAGCGCGTAAGCAGATCATTTATACAAGATTCTCCAATCATTTGCGTACTTGAACGCAAACTTATACTACGTAATTCATGCTGTTTCTTCAACTCGGACAACAGAGCTTCTTGAGAACTCATCAATTGTTGTAACTCTGAAAGAAGAGCTTCGCTTCGCGCATCAGAAGTAGCTTTTAAAGTTTCACCAAAGGTTTTTTTACTAAATATAACAAAACCTACAAAACTTAAAGCTACAATAATTTCTTCATTATAAATTAAGATTTGTTTTGAACTTAAAACACTAAAAATTAAAATAGTAAATATAATAAATTCACGCATTCGTATTTTTCTTTTTTTTTTGTCCGTTCTTGATATTTACTAGGGTGTTCCTTTGTCCGCGTAAAACATAGATTTTGTTAAGAGCTGTGGTTTGACGTGACGCTAAAGAAGTGATATGATAAGTAGAGGGACTCATAATTGAAAGTGCGTTTTTTTTTATTACTTGTGAGACACTAATTTCTCCCAAGGAACATACATAAGATTTATTCATTTGTTTTAATTGATTAGCATTTAAGCTTTTTACCATTTCGTTACACCACTTGGATGCTCCAGATACACCTGAGTACAGATAGGATATACTGGTATCAAAGCATTCTTTGAAAACAACATCCTGTTCAACACTGTAATCGCTCGGCTCTGTGCCTACATTTTGATGCGAAATCAGCTGTTTTCGTAATTTGAGAATGCGGCTTATTTTGGGTAATCCATCATTATATAATAATACATAAAAGGCCATATAAAAAACACATAACCAAACAAATTGCGTCAAATACGTAAATTGATCTAGTTGAGGCATTTTTTTTTCCTTTTTCTTTGCTGATTCAAATACTTTTATTGAATCACGAGAGAAGAAAACTTGTTTTCTTCTTTGAGCCCTTAATGTTAAAGCTCTTTAAGCAAAACCAGCCAAAGGGGCCGCAGATTTTCATGGGAAATTGAAGAGGGAAAAGTTCGTAAAAAAACTAGAGCCATGATTAAAATATATATATATTTTTTGTTATTAGTATTCTACATAAGGCGGAGCGAACACCACGATTCTTCCGGAGTCTGGACGAAAAAAAAAGATTTTTTAAGCTTATAGATAGATAGGTTAACTAAAAGCTACTAATATTTCCACTACTATCCATTCCATCATCGAGGTATCGAGTTTCCACATGGGCATATGGGGCAATGATAAATCGCTTGTAGTCGCACTAATTGGTCATTTCCATGACATCCTTTCTTCAAAACCAGCTCTTTAGTTGCTCTGCGTTAACACACCAACAAAATTTCATTCCTTGCCCGGCCTGGATCTCTGAGTCTAGATACGTTATTTGTGGTGGATTGTTCCGTATTTTCATGCGTTTTCTCAGTGTGGGCTTGAGGCTTTGGGCCTAAGCGCTTTAAGCTTTGTTTGGTCTTTTGGGTCGTAAGAACCATGGGAATAAAGCTGGAATTTTTCTTTTTTTTTTTTTCGGTCTTTTCATATTTATGAAAAAATGTGTTTTTTTTCGTGTTTTGCAAGTGTTTCCGCTTTGCGCCTAAACGCTTTACTTGTTTTTGACGCGGTTTTGCCGGCGAAGAATAATCTAGTTTGCCATCACCAATCTCTTTTACCACGATATTGCCAATTTTTGAGTTCATGTTCAAAATGGAGAAGATTCTCCATTGACTATGAAATACTTTTCGATTTCTGCGAAGACTCTTTGGAAGAAAAGCTATATGACCTGCGATTGCTACCGCATAACCTCCTTTGACCGAATTCAAAATAAACCCTTTGATTAAATTCCGGTCACTTCGCCAAATTTTGGTTAGTTCAGTCCAAACTAGTTTGCTTTTACATTTCCTTTCTAGCGGTTTTGGCAAAAGCATTTTTGGTTCACCAAACACTTCCACATCTTCAACTCCCAAAATAAACCTTGTTTGCTTGGTGATTGGCACTCTTTTCAGCTCATGTTGGAAACAAATTATTGGAGTTTTCAGCCCTGTATTCACCAATATCATGTTTTGTCGTAATTTTTTAACTGAACATTGTATAGCGCTTCCGCGTAATGGATTCAAACTAGAATTATATTGGGGAAATAGTTGAGTAAAGCTCATGTTGCTTTTTTCTTTTTTTTAGTACTTACTTTCTAACCTGATTCATCTGCTTATAGAGGCTTTCAGACCACGCAGCGCCCTCATAATCAGTTTCATGAGGAATGCAATTACATAGTAATTGCTAGAGAGTGAGGCGAAATTCGGGCTGCTATTGTTGTGTCCTCTCACAGAGCCGTACATGATACTTTTGTGTCATACGGCTTTTTGCTCGAAGCCACAAAAGTATAGATTTTTTTATGTTGATATCATCCATTTTTTGTCACCAGTCGGCCTATCTCTCAAAAAAAGAGTCCGATACCGTCGCCGCGTGAATACACACGCGGCTCTTGACGAGTGAGGCCTAAGGGGCTACGAAGACTGTGGCCTTTCATTCATTTTTTTTATTTTTAGTGTAAAAAAAATGGCTAAGTAACATAAAGGTAATGTATTGGATTGCAAATCCTAGAAAGATGGTTCAAATCCGTCCTTAGCCTACTTTAAATTCTACCCTTCCTTTATAAGTGCTGCACCTATTTAGTATCTAAGGAAGGTCAAAAACTTTGATCAACCTCTATACTTACCCGCCATCTGCAACACAGACAGTGCGAGCAACAACCGGCTAAAGGCCCGCGGCCCTTTGGCAAGGCCTTGTTTCAAACTTTGAGGTTGCTTTTTCTCGAAGATAAGAAGCAAGATAAGTAAAAAATATATATATTTTTTTTTGTGAAGCAGTCTCCAGAACGAAGCATGCTTTTGTTTAAAGCCACTGCAAGATCCACTTTCAGGCCACTTTATTCCCTTAAGATCTGAACTCCTTAAAAATTCTTTAATATAAAGCTTCACTCTATTGTGTTTAATTGTGTTTAGAAGTGGATTTGAACCACTGACACAAGGATTTTCAGTCCTTTGCTCTAACCACCTGAGCTATCCAAACAGAAATAAAAAAAAAGGAACTATGTACAATTCTAGTTTGTTGGTTATTCAAAAATTATTAAGTACAAATGCATATCTGGGCCATCGAATACCTACTTCCGATTTTCAAGGATATTTATACGGATTTAGAAATGAAATGGCTATTATTAATTTAGAAAAAACACTTATTTGTTTACGAAGGGCTTGTAATTTGATTGAATCTATTATTCGTGCAAAAGGCCATTTTTTATTAGTAAATACCGATCCAGAATATAATAAAATAGTTCAACAAATGGCGAAAAGAACCAATCAGAGCTATATCAATCATAAATGGATTGGAGGATTTTTGACCAATCGCAAACATATGAAAAATGTACAAAAACACTTTCAGAATTTCTCTGCGCATTCCAAATTGAAAGACGCCTCTACATCGTCGCCCTTCGATTTTTTTCCACATTTTAGAAAGATGCAAAAATGTTTTGAAGGAATCATGACACACGATATTCCAGATTGTTTAGTAATAATAAATGCAAATAAAAATTCTATGGCTATACTTGAAGCCAATCAATTACAAATACCTATCGTATCTTTGGTGGATTCTAATATTTCAAACAGATTACAAAAATTAATAACTTATCCCATTCCAGTGAATGATGATTCTATACAGTTTGTATATCTATTTTGTAATTTGATTACGAAAACAGTCATTCTTTCACAAAGTGCTTGGCCGCTCTCGCGAAAACCCTTAAGTCGAGGCCGCAGGCCCTAGCTAAAAAAAAAAAATATATATATTTTTTTTTCGGATTGAAAAATGAAGAAAAAGAACCTTGAAACTCTTTCTGAAACTTTTTTCTCAACAGATTTTACTTAATTTATCTACACTAATAACGACTTTTTCTCTATTTCTGTCATATATTGTAGTCACGCCCTTAATGATAGGCTTTTCTAAAGACTTCTTATGTCATTTTCATTTAGGTTTAATTTGGATTTGTTTATTGTTTTCTTTTCTTCCTGAACGTTTTCTTCAGAATGATTTTGAAGATGGTACACTCGAATTGTATTGTTCAAGCGGCTATTGTTTGCAAAAAATATTACTTTCTAAAGTGCTAGGTCATTGGGTTCTTCAAATAAGTGGTGTTTTTTGTACTTTTCCAGTGGTACAACTTCTATACCAATTTGATCAACTCAAAATGAATTGGTTCACCCTTATTATAGGAAGTCTGATATTTACTCTTATGTGTGCTATTCATTCTTGTTTGGCTCTTGGAATAATATCTCATAGTTGGAACAGTTTGCAAAATCTTACCACTTTACCCACTCTATTACCCTTAATCATTTTTTGCGCCTCTACCGAAACAGAATGGTTTCATGTTGTTTTATTAATGGGATATTTACTTTTGTTTTTATTTCTTTATCCCATTTTGGTTTCAATTACTTTACAAAAGTTGATAAGCCAATAGAATTGATTGCCTTTGCGGGTATACCGGCTCACTCATCGTAAATATTGTGGAGCAAAAAGAATATATTTTCCTTCTGTATTTATTTTCTATACTAGACTCCTGTACACTGTCTAATTCCAGCAGAGGGAGAAAGCAGGGATTTGGTGAAGTTTGAGTCAAAAAACTATTCCTAGGTGGTCCAGATGAGAATGACCCAGCTTAGCAGAGCGCAAAGCTTATTTTTTTTTGCATTATAGATGTCTTAGGAAGGTTTACTGGAAAAAAGAAGCTGCCGAGTTTTAATAATTAGCACGAAATGATCCATATTTTTTTTCTAGCTAGGCCATTGATGGATTATTATTTTATGATAAAACGTTATAAAATCCCTATGTATTTCGAAATACTACGACCTTATTTGATCATGTTATGCTCTTTTCGCTATGCACGAATTCTCATTGGATTTTGTTGGTTCGTAGCAGCAATGGCTATTTATTTAAGTATTTGGGTAGCACCATCCGATTTTCAACAAGGTGAAAATTATCGCATTATCTATGTGCATGTTCCTGCCGCTTGGATGAGTTTACTTATTTATATCGCAATGGCTCTCAGCAGTGTGTTATTCTTATTAACAAAACATCCGCTTTTTCAGTTATTTTCCAAAAGCGGCGCCAAAATAGGTGCTTTGTTTACATTGTTTACCCTATTAACCGGGGGTTTTTGGGGGAAACCTATGTGGGGTACCTTTTGGGTGTGGGACGCTCGTTTAACCTCTGTATTAATCTTGTTCTTTATTTATTTAGGTGCACTGCGTTTTCAACAGTTTTCTGCGGACGTCGCTTCTATTTTTATTTGTATAGGGTTAATCAATATACCAATAATTAAATTTTCTGTAAACTGGTGGAATACATTGCATCAACCTTCCAGTATTAGCCAATTTGGTACTTCAATACATATTTCTATGCTCATTCCAATCCTGTTAATCCTTACTAGCTTTTTTTGTTTAAGCGGGATTTTTTTTATTTTGGAAACACGTCAAATTATTTTATCTTTTTCTAGTTTTTCCGTAAAAAGTCAAATAAATCCGCAAAACAACAATAGAAAACAGGTTTTTTTTAGACAAACAATAGATCAAGCAAAAGCACCTAAGGAAAGGAAAGGTGGACTTTTATTTTATTGGGTTTAATCCAGTTGTTCAAGGCTTTATAAGAAGCAAAGCAAGGCTCTGCGTTAGAAAATGCAAAAAAATCTATTTTTTTGCCAATTATAAGCAAAATTTACCGAAATGTATAATGAATTGGGCCATTATTTTTTAGTACTAAGTATTTTCGTTGCATTAACTTACAACAAAAGACCTGCGGCTATTTCACTTTATTTTTTTTGTTTTACTATTTCTTTCTTTGGTATTTTGTTTTGCTACATTTCTTCTGATTTTTCTAATTACAATGTATTTACCAACTCAAATGCTAATGCGCCTTTATTTTATAAAATATCAGGAACATGGTCTAATCATGAGGGTAGTTTGTTATTATGGTGTTGGATCCTAAGTTTCTATGGATTTTTTTTGGGTCATCGGGTTCGACCCTGCAATGTTTCAAAACGAGGGCGCAGCAAAAATATATTTTTTTTTCGCAGACCGCTTGTGGCTTTTCGCTTTGCTTGCTTCATAAAGAAAGAGAATAAACAATTCAGACATCATTTGTTGCAGAACCTGTTTGGTACCATAAATTGTAAAAGCTTCCTCAAGAGCCAATCCAAAGCGGCGCCCTCAGGTATCGTTCAAGAGCCCTCAGATAAAAGGTTAGAAAATGGTGTAAATGCGAGAGACAATAAAAGGCCCATAAGGCTTAAAAAATGGAAAGAGCTTTACGCTTTATGTAACAATTTAGATTCTTTATTTTTGGCACAAAATGCAAATGATAAAGTTTCCTTTATTGATGAACGGCGAATTTATATGGGCATTGCTTTATTTTTTTCGATTTTTTTATTAGCAAGTTCCAATCCTTTTGTTCGAATTTCATTTGTTTGTACTAAATCACTTGCAGAATTAAACCCTGTTTTACAAGATCCTATATTAGCTATACATCCTCCCTGCATTTATGCAGGATATGTCGCCAGTGCTATTGGTTTTTGCTTATGTCTAGCCAAAATAATGAATGGTATCTCTGCACTCTATTTGCCAATGCGAAGGGAAAGCAAGGCCGAAATGTTTAATGCTTTCTCTCGCATAACAAATAAGCTGATTACCCAGGAGAATGCAAAAAAAACTAGAAAAAATATATTTGAAAATACCAGTTCTCTCCGTCCCAGTTTTGCTTTCATCTTGCGTAGCAATAGGAGCCTGCTCGGGCTTCGGCACTTGGTGTCGCCTTCTTCGCTTTGGTCGAAAGAGTGGCTGAATCTCACGAAGAGCCAGTGGACGAAGCGTGTTGTTCGTAAAGCAAATACTGCGTTTTTGCATTTTGGTTGGACCCGCAGCGCGAATAAAGTGGTCTCTGGCCCACAATACCATGGGTGGAAACAAATTCAAATTTGGATCCTGACATGCTGGTGTTTTTTAACTGTAGGCATATTGCTAGGAAGTTGGTGGGCTTATCATGAATTAGGTTGGGGTGGTTGGTGGTTTTGGGATCCTGTAGAAAATGCTTCTTTTATGCCTTGGCTATTAGCTACAGCTTGTATTCATTCAGTAATTTTACCTAAATTGAATTATTGGACTTTGTTTCTTAATATGCTTACTTTTCTATGTTGTGTTTTAGGAACTTTTTTCGTACGTTCTGGATTGCTAGCTTCCGTTCATAGTTTTGCTACAGATTCTACACGAGGAATCTTTTTATGGTTTTTTTTCCTCTTAATTACTAGCATATCTTTGATGTTTTTTTTTCAAATGAAGCAGCAATCAAGTACCAGGCTAGTTGGTGCATTATCTGATTTACCATCGAACCAAGGCCTGAGGGCCCAAAAACCCGTAAACCAGATCTTATGGTATTCGCGGCGAAGCACTCTATTCGTGCACTTGCGTAAATTTACTCGTCTATCAAAGCTAATAGAGGACGAAGAAGGCCATGACAAAGTAATTGTATACAAAGCAAGTAAAATACATAAATAAAAAAGCTCTTTTTCTCGGGCCAAAGAGAGAAAAAGCTAGCTTAATTTCGAATCCACACAGTGAAACCTTTGGCTTTTTTTCATTTGCTATGCGAAGGCCGAAGAAGATAAAATAAAGCCCAAAAATGAATTCTTTTTTTGTTTCAATTTTGAGTTTTTTTATCTTGTATTCTCTTATTCGGAAAAGCAAAATCCTAAAAACAAATAGAGCAGATGGTCCAACTACAGAACTTTTTTTTTTTTCTTATCTTTATGGTTGTGCTTTGTGGTACGGCAGCACCCATACTATTTCAATGGTTGGTAAGTAGAGATGTTCCCACAGGTGCTCCTTTTTCTAATGGTACTATAATACCTATTTTTACCTCTTTATCATTGCTTTTAGTTTATGTACATTCCAGGGGATTCATACGCTCTATGGACAAAACAGAAAGGATAGTTTTGGTAAGAGCAAGACCCATTTTATTACCCAACATAATTGAAAAAAGCTCCCCAAAAACTAGAGCTAAAAATGCATTTTTTTTATTTTTTATTTTCATTTTCAATTTTTTTATTTTCAAATTTATGGGAGACTTGTCATATTTAGAATCTTTCTGTGGTGTGCTTTGTTTTTTATTATTTTGTACCTTTTTCTTATCATCTAAATATAGGCGCGATACGTGGGCAAACAAGGAGCCTAGGCTTGGAATAGAAAAAAAAAGAAAAGCGCCTAAGCGGGCACAGAGAAGAAAGCGCCAAGCGCTTTGTTGGCCTAACGAAAAAAAGAAACAAAGAAATAAGAAGAAAGAAAATGCATTTTTATTTCTTTCAAATAAATCAAAAATATTTTTGATTTATTTGCTGCAATTTTCAAAAACCTTCGGCTTCAACGAAAAAGCCAAAATTTTGGCTTTTTATTCTCTGCTTGCTTTTTCGCAAGCTTATTCTTCCGTCCCTGAAAATAGTTGGAATAGATTTTTTCTTGTTCGCGCCTTACCAAAAAGACTGATGGATGTTGGTCATGACTTTCGAAAAGTTCCCATGACTATGAAAATTTCACATGGAGGAGTTTGCATCTTTATTATGGGTGTTATTCTGTCGTGCGACCCGGCAGCTTATGCGCGACCATCTCGTGTTTAAGCTCACGCCATGTGGGCGTGAACTCTGGTTGAATTCGGGTTCTAAATCCCGCCGCTGAGATGCTCAGTCGACTCTTGAACCTTGATAGGAAGACGGCTTCTTCCCAAATTAGTGCAAAAGGTTCCAGGACTTAGGATGAACTTAATGTGAATGAGTATAAGCTTCGCCGCTCAAAAACACCCAGTATTGACCACACTGAGAGACTTGCCAATGGCAAGAAAGGCCGCGGGTAACGCTAGTTGGCGAAATGGCGTTAAGCATTCCTAGCGATACGGAAAGAGAGGTCGTGATGGATGATATCATCTACGTTCGTACTGTTCCTCGTGGAGTAAATCTCACATCCAAAAATCTAACCAGGGAACGGGATAATTCCCATTAAGTTCCAGTCAAACTGGCAGGCCAGCCGGGCCGTAAGCTAGTGGGAACAGGATTCTCCCGAAAAGACAAAACCTTCGAGGCAAAGGCTCACTTTGCTCGCGTTAGTGAAGTAAATCTCGGAGAAAAGGCCGACGCGGGGACTCAGGGCGCAGCATAACGAATGGTGAAGAGTTCGTATGAGCAGAATGAACAGAAAAAAAAGATTTTTAGGCGAATGCCACGTAAATCTCCGCTTTATTATTTATTATTCGGTTTTTAGGTTCCCCTGAGAAGAGCCGTATGAGGCCGTAGGCTCACGTACGGTTCGGAAGCCGAGCCCCTGCAGTGATGCCGTGGCTTAGGTTAACCAACACAAAAAAGAGACAGTTTACTCAATTATTGCCTTTAGGTTCTGAACTACATATAGGAAGAGAGCATTGTTGTTTGCGAGGTATTGATCAATTACATGGACCCACCTTTCATTCCATTTGTGGTAATTTGATTATTTATAAACCGTCCTTAAAAAATCCATTCATTTTTGATCATGATGAATCACTTCGTGCCATAATCGACTTGTTGCCAATTGCAGCGCCTTCGTACCAGAATGAAAAAGTTGAAAAAAAATATATATATTTTTTTTCAACTTTTTTCCATGGTGACAGATCATGGAGAAATCACGAACATCATAGTTTCCCACTTTGGTTGACTGTGTTCCCAGAAAAAAGATTTTCTTTTTCTAATCAAGAAACAAGCACTACCAAAGTGGCTATACATAGTAATCTTTTTACGGATCTATATGCTTTAATTGGAACTGGAAGTTTTGAAACAGGCTGGTATATTACCATAATGAAACTACCTTTCATTTTCTGTATTTGGATAGGGTTTATTCTGGCTTCATTGGGAGGCTTGCGTAGTTTTCTACGTCAGCTGGCTTTATATAGATTGGATTGGAATTGAAAAAAAAAAATATATATATATTTTTTGTATGAGATTGAAAATTACATAAATCTGGAGTAAAAGGATTCGAACCTTTGCCTGTCGGTATCAAAAACCGAAGCCTTTCCACTTGGCTATACTCCAAGAACTCTACCTACGGCCTTTTTTTAAAGCTTGTAACTAAAGTGCTACGCATCCACCTAAAACAAAAACGAAATCACTTTCCATTCTGCCAAAGGCTCATAACGGAACGACGTAGGGGCGGTTAATTTGCTTATGTTCTCCTACAATATACAATATTTTTTAATAATCGAATTATTCATCTATATCGTGAATGAAGGACCTATAACTTTTTTAAGCCTGAGCTGTTCTCTTATGCATACGTAGTAAATAGAGCACATAATAGTTTATAATCTGATTTATGAATTGAGCACACTTCTTATGAATAAACGTATATTCTTTTTTTGCCAATCAAGCAGCATGGCTTCTCTTACAATTCTTAAAAACAGTTTGATCACGACTCGTGTTCGATCCGCGAAGCGAGAGTACAAATACTATGCGAGGTGAAAGACCCATTGATTCACAAATTTATGATATAATACTAAATTTCCTAATAGTAGAGTAATTATACCTTTTTTTTTGTCAAATGTTGTTTGTTTGTTCTAAAGATGTCTATGAATTTGGGTGAAGGCCGCAGCCGTAAATCTTTAATAAAAAAATTCAAAACATCCATCATAGGGATCTATATTTATAGATCCAGCAATCTGGTTACGCTTAATCTTGATATGGGTCTTAAACCTAACCACTCGAAATTACTAAGCCTGTTTTTTTTTAGGCGTTAAATACACAAAAATAACCGCGGTGATTAGAGGATAGTGCGATCACTGCGGTCCCTCCCGCACAAGTAGGTTAGGATTAGAAAAAGCATTATTATTAATATCAAATATATATTTGATATTAATAATAATGCTAAACAAATATTTGTTTCTGGAGCCTCCTAACTTCCGCGGGTAATAATCATAATTTAGGGAAAGACCAGTTTCTGAAACTTCTCGTCATAGCCTTATGTTTTGCGATAAAGGCAGAGTTTAGGGTTAGCTTTAAGCTTATATTATCTAGAAAAAATCCTGGACTCATTATGTTATTTTATCGTCATCACTTCATAATATCGTCATACTTGGCGCTTACTGTGGATCGGGCATCTTTATTCTTCATTTCTATTTGGTTGACCTGCGCGTAAATTCGTTTGTGACTCAACTTCCATTAGTTGAATATGCCGAGTGCAGCTCAACAATCTACCATAGCTGATGGCATACTATCTCGAAAAGCAGTATTAACTGAGAAAGAGTAATTAGATAGTAGGCTAGCCGAACGACTAGAGGCCTAGTGATCGCAGAACTTGAAGTTCCGACTTGTACGGATAGAGGGACTCGAACCCCCACAAACATTATAGTCACCAGAACCTAAACCTGGCATGTCTACCAATTCCATCATATCCGCCAAAATTTTATTCAATCTGTGGAAATTTTTTTATTTTTTCTCCAGTTATTAGACCCTTTTCTTTTCATGGCCTCAATACCATTTCAGATGGTAGCTCCAGGGCCATGCCGGATTTTTTATCGCCGATCAATAATCACAGTCACATGAAGGGGTCAAAGGCCCTCTCGTCGAACTAGAATTGAACTTACACCATCATACATATTTGGCCTAGCCCTGTAGGTTAGGTTGTGTTTTATGGTTTCTGAATCGTGCCTGTAGATAAATATTTTTCATGGTTCATCACTGTAAAAAGAAAGTATACTAGATTTGCTTACAATTTTATTATGTTATTTCTTATTGTTGTCTTTGTTATATTGTGGTTGGGCGCGCGATGTACAAAAACGCGCAAATTTTTGATTTACCCAATACTATACAGATTATGACATCTATATATTTCGGTCCAGCGCACCGTGGCGCCTTTTGCGACATGGCTCAGTGTTTGTTGCGCCTCGAGCTAAGTCACGGCACGATATGCGCTGTCCCGCAGAGTCAAAATCTCCTCAAGCTATTCAGGGTACTGCCTTATTTTGGCTACCAAGCACAGAGCCACCGGCTGAAGATCATTACTTCTTCTTGAATGAATCATCATAAATAATGATTATATATTTTTTTTCATAAAGAGAATATCTTGTTTTTTGCCTGATTCTGCAAAATGATTACACAATGTTAAGATCTGCAAAGGTTACATGCTATTTTGTTTTCAAAATGGTTAACTAATGACCCTACTTACGGATGGAGAGGGATTCGAACCCCCGGTATTCTCAATACTTCGGTTTTCAAGACCGACTCTTTCAACCGCTCAGACATCCATCCTTATCTTAATAAGATTATTGGCTCAAAGGAAGCAATAATCAACCTAATATGAATTTGCTATGTAAATGAAAATTTAGAGAAAAAAGCGAGAAGAGATGAAAAAAAATTTTAGGCGGATATAGATTAAAGGTAAATTATCTGCCTTCCAAGCAGGAGATATGGGTTCGATTCCCGTTATCCGCAATGGCTAAAAAAACTAATTAAACTTCATATGCCTGCATCAAGATTTAAAACTTGTCGTCAAATTTCAGAAAATGTTTGGCAGACCAAAAAACTTACTCAAAAACAAAAAGCCATTATTTTGAAGCTTCGAAAAAAAACAAATAAAAAACAATCTGACTTTTCCAAAGAATTACAAACTATACAAAAGTTGTCCCTTTTTTATGGAAAATTACCCATTAAAAAGATGCAAAGGTCTAAAACGCAGACTTATCTAGATAAAAAAAATAGTTTGTTATTCGATATAGAACGAAGATTAGACGTTATTCTGGTTCGTCTTAATTTCTGTTTAACTATTTTTCAAGCAAGGCAGCTAATAAGTCATAAAAAAATTTGTGTCAATTATAAAATGGTCAATATTCCTGGTTTTCAATTATCTAACGGTGATCTTATATCTATTCAAGATAATTTTCTATATTTCATTAGATCCAAAATAAGACAAAATTTTCAGAGTAACCGAATATGGAGAATAAAACCTACTCATTTAGAGGTTAATTATAAAACACTAAAAGCCGTGGTATTATATGAACCTCAACAAATACAATTCCCTTATAGCATAGATCTAGACCTTCTTGATTAAAGCAGGAACGTATGTAAATTATTTATTGGCAGAGCAATAACAGAGTGAATCTCTCGTAGATGGTGAAAAAAAAAATATATTCCAGGAATCTTTTGATTTTTTTGAACCACTTTTGTCTTTTTGCCATAGACATAAAGACAATACTGCGGTTGCGCAAAAAAAGAAAGTAAAGCTCGTCTGCCCGGGCATACGAGCCTTCGTTTTATGCTCTACGCGCTTTTTTATCGACCTCGTATTATCTTTCTGTGTCTTCGAGGCTAAAGACGGGAAAATAAGCGGGGAATTAAGTCCGCTTTGTAGTGTGGAGTGAAAAATACTTTTGTTTACTGCGCCCTGGCTAGCTTTGTAACAGCTAGAAGCGAGCCTGGTCTCATATCATATTGAATTGGCGAAGACTATGGCATAGCGGGCGTCGCAGCTCCATTTTGGCGAAGCGCTTATTTGTGGCTTGATGGCGTCGTCATGGTCGCTTTGCTCCGCTTGGCCGGATCCAAATCGACTATAAAGCATCTAGGGTGGGGGAGGGCAGCGCGAACAAAAGCTATTGGGCTTCTGCGCGTCCTCTCCCAGCATCAGCAAAAAAGAAAAAAAAAGGTAGCTGGGAGGGAATAGATAGATGGTTAAAGCTTGATGCATAGCAGCAAGCAAAATTAGGCCAAAGATCAAAAAAAATATATCTATATTTTTGTTTTTTGTTGCGCCCCGCGGCCTGGTTCCTGGCCATGGCCCAATTTCGGTTAAAGGACTAGTTGCTTCTTATAAACTTGTATAATCAATGCGTAAAAAATGGTCAACTCTATTATACAATAAATAAGTAAACAAGCGACAATTTGACACCAGATATCTGGAGGTGTTAAAAAAGCTGCTGTAAAAATCGAAAGAACCATAAAAAAACGACGATTTTTTATGCAGCTTTTCACAAAAATCCCTTTTGATTCTAGCAAAAAGATCACAAGTACCTGTACTTGAGAGCATATTGATGAAATAAACAAAATACGAACAGTTAATAAAATATAGTCAAAAATCTTAGGTTGTAACTTTATTATAAGCAGATTAGTTGATGTTTTATTCAATTCGTATAAAAAGTGCCAAACATTGGGAACTACCCCAACAAAAGTGACAAAAAAAAACAGGAAGAAGCAAAAACCACTTAAGTAAAAGAATTTGTTGTATTTTTTTCTTTGTTCTTCATAGCAACTAGGAATCAAAAAACACCAAATTTGATAACTTAAGAAAGGAAATAAAAAGTAAAAGCATGATATTAAAGAAATAGTAACATACGTGCTTAAGGCCTCCGTTAATTGTGTACAAATAAAACCTGAATAAGAAAGAATAAGAAAGGATTTCGCTGACGAAAAAAACAAATCTTCTGAAAACCAATAACACGTAAACCATGTTAAACTGAAGCAAATAAATATCCAAAAAAAACGAATTCTAACTTCTTTCAGAATAGTTTTAAATAAAAAATTCATGATATTTCATTGTGTGTTAAACCTAATAAGAACGAAAAAAACGTTGGGTTGGCTTTTACTGCGCCCGGCAAAGTGTGCAATCAATCGTAAGGCCCTACCAATATTTTCTTTTTATTTCATTAGTAGTTCAGGGTTCGCCCCTAGAATTTTACTACATTTGAGGGTACTCATTCATCATAATGCAATTACTATGTACTAAAACCCTATTACAGCCGAGCTTTTTTAATCGAGTAAAAGGCATGGCATAGCGCGCATATAGCCACGGGAATCTATGGCTAAATCATATTTTTTTTTTGCTTCATGTATGACTTTTATTTCTGGCGCTATTTCTACGCTGCGCGCCTTTTATTTGTTATACGAAGATAGCTTTTTTCTTTCTTTGTAGTTCACGAATGAAGGTTAGTGCATTCTTAGCTCAGTTGGATAGAGCAACAACCTTCTAAGTTGAAGGTCACAGGTTCAAATCCTGTAGGATGCAAAGTGCATAATGAATGAATAAATAATATATACCAAGGGTACATGCATCTATCGATTAGTTTAAACCCATTAAAGGTTACATAGCATACATACATACGCGCGCGGATTGACCGATTTCTAAATAAAGAATTTTTTATTTATTTTGGGGGAGAGTGGCCGAGTGGTTAAAAGCGACAGACTGTAAATCTGTTGAAGGTTTTCTACGTAGGTTCGAATCCTGCCTCTCCCATATACTCCGTATTTGAAGAATAGGGACGAAGCACTTGTTTTTGTGCTTATCCCTTCATGCAATTAAATAGAGTGGAACTTTCTCAGAAACATATTGAATGCTTTGGTATTCGAGCCCTCTCCGAACCGTACGAGATAGTCGCCCATCATACGGCTCTCCAATTCAACCTCTATTCGGATTTGCCTTTGTCGTTAGATTTTGGCTTGTTTTTCTAGTGACCGACCTCTACTTAAGTACCATAAAGCGACTCGCTTTTTCACTATAGTGATCATGGGGAATTCCAGCAAGAAATAATAACATAAAAAAAATGCATTTTCATATTATTTCCTCTGAGCTCGTCCTGAATACTCCGAACATGGTGCATTCTATTCAGATTTCCAATATCATGAAGGAAGCACGAAGAGCAGTTACGCAGCCTTTTAATCATCAAGCAAGTTCTGCCATAGGATCCTTGATAGCAGAATTTACTCTGCAGTTTCGAAGGTATGAAACGAATTATAGTCAAGGTAGGGCTTTTGACAAGGACGCCACTAAGCTGGCATTGAAGACAGTATGATTTTTAGTATATCCCTTTTTCGGTCTCATATTTTGCGTGGAGTACCTCTTCCACTTACAGATTGTTTCCATGCTTCCATCTGGGTGTCCGTGATACCGCAAAAAAATATATATATATTTTTTTTTTGCTTATGAAAGTAGGTCTTCAAAGCAAAAAAAAAGGCGTTTTCTATTTTCGGCTTCTCATTCTGCTTCGTTCGCATAGCAAATGGCAGCATGTAGATTCGTTTTGTGCTGAACTTTTTTCGATTACTGTTCCTTGTTCCATAGGGCTCGCAGTTTTGGCCCCGTCAATGGTCTCCTTCTGTCTGATATTGGTGTCATCGATTCAGGTCCCGCAGCCCTCGTTGGACATAAGGCATTATTCATAAGTCCAGGTTGCCCACGATGTTTTGCAGATCTGAATAGGTTTCCCTAGCTTTGCGAAAGCGAAAAATCCAAAAGTCAATTAAATAAAAAAAGCGGCAGCGCCCCAAATTGCTTTTTTCTTTCTTTTTGGACAAAGCCCGTTTGAGACCCGTAGGAGCCTAGCTAGAAAACGCGGTTGAATATGGTCTGCTAAGTTAGAGCAGACGGTTTAGGCCCCTTCCCTTTTGTTAGCAGTTTTAGCGAAAAAAATCTTTTTACTACGTATGGCTCAAGCGGGTACTATGGGCCCTCTGCCATCCACTTTCGTCCAGCTGACTGAAGTGGATTTCACCGGTGTTGCCTACAGTTCTTGGCTAAGTTTAATTCAAGGCCATTTTGTGTCGAGATGTCGTTTAGTCTTTTGTCCCCATTAATTTGGGTAATCTGCTCCCTCGTGCAGGCTCTAGAATATCCGCCCGCAGGGTTTTTTTTCCATTCTGGTCTTACCATAATTTATCGATGGCAGACTGAGAGCTTGACAGCGCGCACTCATGTGCATTACCACAGGGAGTTCCTTGTGATTAACTGCAGGTCCAGTTTGACCGAAAGAGACTTCGATTTGCCAGAGCAGGGGCTCATCTCATACAAGAGCAGGCTAGCGTAGTGGTCTTGGGTTGTTTGGGCTAGAATCATTCATTTGCTTTGTGAACCTTCAGGTTATTCGCTAAGTAAAGAAGTAGACCGCAGGTCAAAGGTATTTTCTTTTTTTTTTTGAACGCCGCCTGTGGTCTTTCGGGCGCTTTTGCGCTTTATGGGATAGCAAAAAAGCAAGTTGAAAGCCTAAAAAACATACCCTGGCCCTGGGATCTTCCTTGTTTTTTTTCCAACTACGTTTCTAGAGCATGCTGTGGTTCCCACCCGTTTACACGGTGGTTGGGTAAGCTCTATGCCTGGCACGCGGAATAGGGTCTCGCGTGGTTTGCTATATGGCAGCTAGCGCAAAACTGCGAATAATTTCCATATGGCTAAACAATGACTGTAGGCGACGCGAACGGTCGCCCTAAATTCCACTGCAATAGTCCCACGAATTCGAAAAGTTATAACCAGAATGGCCAGCCCAATAGCGGATTCCGCTGCTGCCACCGTTAAAACAAATAAAGCAAATAATTGACCCATCATATCATCCAAATAAACCGAAAATACCAAAAAGTTTAAATCGACTGCAAGTAACATTAACTCAATTGACATTAACATAATAAGGATATTTTTTCTATTCAAGAAAATCCCCCAAATACCTAAAAGAAAAAGAATCATAGAAAATGTTAAATATTTTACTAGATCCATAATAAGAGTCTCTTTTTTGAAAGCCAACCCGGTTTCAAGCCAAGTACATGCCGGTTCCTTAGCCAATAAGTACTGCTTTGCCCTTTTTTTATGGCAAGGGCGATATGAACCAGAACAAGCACATAGAGGACAATGAAAAAACCATCATTAGTATTTAATTACTTACTAACTCCATTTATGACACGGCCTCTACTAGCACCAGAAAAAAGTATATATATATATTTTTTTTCTGCGCTTTCCGCGCTTATTTTTGCTTTATAGCACTATCTGAATCTTCAGATGATTATAAAGTTTTTTAAAAAACAAAAAACAAAAAAACATATTTAATAATTATTAAACAAAATACTCTGAAAAGAATCAAGATCCAATTTCGTGTTATTTCATGGTGAACATAATCTGTCAGAATTTCTTCGATTCCCACATGAATATGCCAGAATAACAAAATATTTAACAGAATCAAAGTGGAAACATTTGATATAAGAATGGTTGGAATTAGAGAAGCGGCAGTCATTCTTTGAAGAAGCCAATGCCCCAAGGTTTCTCTATGAGCTTTCATTGCTTTTCACCTTTTTTTTGAGAGTAAAAGGAAACCGGCCTTTTTGGTCCGGCCCCTTCTTATAGAAGCGTATGTGACACTCTCGCGTCATACGGCTCCGCCTATCTAGAAAGTATCCTGTCGGCCGAAATAGTACTGGAACAGGTTGTAGTCTCGTCTTAGTTAAGCCTTCGCGAGATAAAGTAGGCCCGATTCCGGGGCACCGCTGAGCTATCAGGGAAAAAAAGGTATATATATACTTTTTCGGGGTTATCGTATTTCGTGCTTATGAGAAATAGAATCGGATAATATTCGATACAGCTAAAAAAGCTGCACAGAATAACATAATAATTCCGGAAGTATATACTTTGGATAATTCTAGAAAAAAACCTAGATCCCACAATAAATGACGAATTCCATTACTCATATGATAACACAAGGCCAATAAACCGAAATTGACTACGCTTGAAATCAACCAATGGAAATAGAAAGTGAAGGAAAAAGCGTATCGGTAAAGATAATAAGAAGTAAGGTTAAGATCGCCTATTTTCAGAAAAAGAATACTAAAAAAAACCATAATGGATAGAGTCAAATTTCGGTAGGAAGTGATGACCTACGGCCTGCCTACTAAGTGCTCTCCGAACCGTACGTGATAGTCTCCCATCATACGGCTCACTAACTCTCCTGATCCAACTCATAGGAGACGGGCTCCATTGACTGCGGCTCGTTGGGTGCCTGCCCTTCCCGGCTACTGATCGGATTATCGATGGCACTGGATGTATCATCATATATAATGTATTAACATCTGGATGTTAATAGGGCGCGACAAAAAATAGATAGATATATTTGCCGTTTCTTTTTTGAGTTTTGGAGAGTAAAACCTGCCAGACTAGGCAGGTGCATAGACCCCTTCGCCTTTTACTCAATCCGCAAGTTTGCCGTTTACACGGTTCTTTTAGGATTAGGCAGGTACTATGGGTCCTCTGACTTCCAACTCGGACCATAGTGTACGGTTGGATCTCGCCGATATCACCTGTGAGCTATAGCGCTTGAGATGTCGTTTAGTTCTCTGTCCCCATTAATTTGGGTAATCTGCTTCCATGCGTAAAAATATATCTATTTTTTTTGTCCTTACCGTTCTTAGCCGCCAGCAGGCCGAAAGCATAACAGTGTTCCTTCGTGCGATTCCCCGCGTGCATTTTTTCCGCACTGGTTCGCTGTAGGGCAGGCTGACCCGAAAAGAACTGCGATTCTGCTTTATCATCTCATGCTAAATGAAATATATATATTTCATTTAGCAAGCGCCAGCGGACTCGCGGAGGATTTATTATTGAGCAGGCCGATAAACTAGCCAACAGCCGACGAATATCTCCTTTATCGCAGCTTCTGTGGCATGCT